TCAACTATAACCTCTGTTTTATTTATTGGTCTAAGCAAGATACGACTTATTTAAAATTAATTGAATGAACAAGCTATAAAAAATCAAAAGAAATCTTTCTGTGGGATTCCATGTATTTTATCGTTCCTTACTGCGTCAATTGCCAATTATTAGTCATTGAGATTTATGGGCAATTTGAATTAATATTTAGGGATAGATATTACCTATTTTTTCCCTTTACAAACAAATTGAAATGATTGAAGTTTCTCTATTTGGAATCGTATTAGGTTTAATTCCTATTACTTTAGCTGGATTATTCGTAACTGCATATTTACAATACAGACGTGGTGATCAGTTGGACCTTTGATTAATTAAATTAATTAAAATTTGGATTATTATTAGTTATTGACCTAACAAGAACGGAATCACGCTCTGTAGGATTTGAACCTACGACATCGGGTTTTGGAGACCCGCGTTCTACCAAACTGAACTAAGAGCGCTTTCTATTTCTTGTCACAATTTTGATTCTTTTTGTAACCGCACTGCATTTTTCATGTATATATATCCTATAATAGTATAATAAATTGAAAGAAAGATAAAGATTATTTATGTCTAATTTCAGTGATCTCAATTGATTCCTCGTTACTGCTCAGAGGAGAAGTAATAGGTAGGGATGACAGGATTTGAACCCGTGACATTTTGTACCCAAAACAAACGCGCTACCAAGCTGCGCTACATCCCTTTCAATTGGTCTACAGTGTCATTGTAGAGAATCCCTGTCTTCTTTTCCATAGTGTTATTTCTTCCGTTGATATACACAATTTATATTGTTATTTGTTCTTTTTTGGCTCATATCATATAACATATTGTATAACATATATTATAATATAATTATAATATAATAAAAGACTTATATACACGAATATGAGACGCTAAAAATAAAATCAATATTTTTCAGCAATGCTCAGGCAGAAAGAGACATTTTTTTCTGTTTTAAGAAAAGAAAGGAAAATCTTATCTACCGAATCATTGTAAATTTCAATTAAAATTAGGGATTACCCGTCCAAATATAAGTGGTCTTTAACTACATATGCATCTGATCATATATGTATTGACGTTATGTATTCCAATAAAGAAGGAGGCGAATTTTCAATGCGAGATCTAAAAACATATCTTTCGGTGGCACCGGTACTAAGTACTTTATGGTTCGCGTCTTTAGCAGGTTTATTGATAGAGATCAATCGTTTATTCCCGGATGTGTTGACATTCCCTTTTTAGAATTAAAAATAAGGAAAGAGAAAGAATAAAAGTGGATTCAATCTCAGCGAAACTTGGATTCGGGCTTAATTTCATAATAGAGTGAGAGCGGGAATGAAATAGGGGTTTCGGGCAACAGTATCTTGTATGATACTTAAATAATATACTGTACATATATTCGAAATATAGTTAGAAATCATTGTATTACTTATTATTTACTATTACTCTATTGATTCCAATGAAATCTTTCATAATTGGATTTCGAGTTAACAACTTCTATTTTTTCTTTGTTCCTTTCTTATTCGCTTCTTCAGATCGAAAAAAAAATGGAAGAGTTGATTGAATCAAAAACCAAAGGAGGTTCATGGCCAAGAGTAAAGATGTCCGAGTCACGGTTATTTTGGAATGTACCAGTTGTGTGCGAAACGGTGTTAATAAAGAATCAACGGGCATTTCCAGATATATTACTCAAAAGAATCGGCACAATACACCTACTCGATTGGAATTGAGAAAATTTTGTCCCTATTGTTACAAACATACGATTCATGGGGAGATAAAGAAATAGATCGAACGAGGTTTGTCACCCTTCCAAGGAACAGGAAAAATAACATAGTATATATATAACATATATTTAATAATCTAAACCAAATCCTATTTCTTAATTCTAATTCATTTTTGATCCAACTGGAATAGAAATAGGATTTTCAGGGATAAGGAATAAACAAACCATGGATAAATCCAAGCGACCTTTTCTTAAATCCAAACGATCTTTTCGTAGGCGTTTGCCCCCGATCCAATCGGGGGATCGAATTGATTATAGAAATATGAGTTTAATTAGTCGGTTTATTAGTGAACAAGGAAAGATATTATCTAGACGAGTGAATAGATTGACCTTGAAACAACAACGATTAATTACTATCGCTATAAAACAAGCTCGTATTTTATCTTTGTTACCTTTTCTTAATAACGAGAAAAAGTTTGAAAGAACCGAGTCGACCGCCAGAACTACTCGTTTTCAAACCAGAAATAAATAGACTTACTCTTCAATCGAATCCGAATTCAAATGCGGATGGCTGTTTTGTTAAAAAAATCCAAGAATCTAGATTTCATTGTCGTAAGAAAAAAGATTCACAGAGTCGGGGAAGAATAAATCTTTTTTTTTGTTCGCTCAGTCTCATTTTGATGACTTTTTATCAATTTTTTATCATACTAATTTTGACTATACCTTCCCGGAGTTTAGTCTCCGGGGAACGTCATTTAAATTTGTTCGGTGGATTCCTTACAATCCCTTTCTTTTATTTTATGATCTCATTGGAAATCATATAAAGACAATGCCTATTTAATATAGCTATTTGTGCAAGTATTTTACGATTAAGAAGTAATTTCCTCTTGTACAGATCATGTATTAATCTACTATAACTATAGGATACCCTACTCTCACGAATTACTGCATTTATCCGAGTAATCCACAAACGACGAAAATCTCTCTTTTGCCTATCTCTATCCCGATGAGCAGAAACCAAAGCTCTTATTTTCTGTTGAGTAATAGTTCGAGTCAGTCTTGAATGAGCCCCCCGAAAGCTTGATGCAAATAAACGAATTTTTGTTCTACGTTTACGAGCTACGTATCCTCGTCTAATTCTGGTCATTGAATAAATAAAACTTTGATGAATAACTAATTGATTGTTTATTTCCGTTCTTTCAGTTATTATTTTCCTCTTTATTGATCGATTGATAACAAAACGGATTCTTCCAATGTATAAAATAAAAATTCCAATGGCTTTTGCTACTATAACCTTCCCGACCACTATTTTTTATTTAGCGGCGAAATGCTTCAAAAAAAAGTAAATTATGAATGGATAAAATAATAGTGGTTCCGTCGTTTCTATGGTTACTTCTTAAACGGTGAGGTCCTCTCTATACACCGGAGCCCCTTCCTTAATCAATATTTATTGGTAACTTGTACAGTTCACATCCTTTGGCTCTACCCATGAATTATTTAGTAATAGGTCTTTCACAACGAGATCTACCTATACAGTAACGGTATTTAATTATGAAATTTAGCTAGGTAGCTGACCCTGTGAGTCCGTTCTTGCAAAAGTGGGAACATCGTTTTTCTGCTTATTTCCCCCGCTTAATGGATAACCCAATGGGGAATTGCTTTTCATCTTAAATTAAATTCAGGTGATTGGATTTGCACCAATGGAAACCATAAATTGCATACACAGGGATATAAGGGATTTTTTTTAGGATAGTGAGTAGAATTCTTCTTATTCACTGGTACTGATCATTGATACTGGAAAAGGGCTTTCCTTTCTTGTCTTGTGTACCAGCTCATGATTTGAACGCGTCACACATACACCCTAGTACATGTTCCTCGGCGCTGAGGACATCCCCGAAGAGCGGGGGATTTCGTGATATTTCTTATTGGCTGTCTTGTGTTTCTAATAAGTTGTTTAATCGTTGGCATGCTGAATCATATACATACTAGGCTGGTTTAGATCGATCCTAACCGGATTATTATCAATTGCTTCTATATTATATTCTACTACTCTAATAATATAGATTATGAAATTTATGAAATATAGATTATTAAACGCGGTAAGAATCAAAAAAAATCACAGATTGACGCGAAATCTTTGCTATTTTCATTCAACCAACCGCTACAAGATCAACAATTCCATGAGCTTGGGCTTCTGTTGCTGACATAAAAACATCCCTTTCCATATCTTCGGATACAATCCATAAGGGTTTGCCCGTTCTTTGTACATAAACCCTTGTGATGGTTTCGCGCAGTTTCAGTAATTCTTCCGCTTCCAGGATAAATTCTCCCGTTTGTGCCTCATAAAAAGAGCTAGCGGGTTGATGGATCATTACCCTGATGATAAATCAATGGTTCCTCTATCTTGCATAATAAGGTGAAAACAAAAGAATAAAAAAAAGATAAATTGAACAACCGTACAGGCATCTTTTGTGCAGTGCATACGGCTCCATAATGGAATTTACTTTGACCTTCCATCGAATTAAAGAGAAAATCTAGGATCTATAAGACCCGGATTGGCAAATGATCCAATTACCACCCTTCCTTTCGGGCAAGTTAAAAAATACTATGATGGTTCCGTTGCTTCATATATTTGGGGCCTCTGTGATTCAGCAATCCCAAAGTTTCTTTTTTTTTTCTACTCTATATCTATACAGTGGGAAAAAAAGTTTGTGACGCTGAAATGGATTCCCGATAGATACGAAACAATAGGAAATACCTTTTATCTCATACTACTCTTTCAATACATAATCTAATGTTTGAAAAAATAATCATAATTTTCTCATATTGAATTCGAAGTGCCATGCTATTATTACTTAATATTCCTGCGAAGGCATAGTCTTTTTTCTCTCAAATTAAAAATAAAAAACTCAATGGCGCCAAGCGTGAGGGAATGCTAGACGTTTGGTAATTTCGCCTCCAACCAGGATAAAAGATCCCATTGAAGCGGCCAACCCCATGCATATTGTATGTACATCTGGTCGTACAAATTGCATGGTATCATAAATAGCTACTCCGGGTATTACCCATCCTCCGGGAGAGTTTAGAAACAAATAGAGATCCTTGGTATCATCCTCTATACTGAGATATACCATAAGACCAATAAGTTGATTAGAGATCTCACTATCAACCTCTTGGCCTAAAAAAAGCAATCTTTCTCGATAAAGTCGGTTGATTAGGATAGTATAAAGTACTATCCCTTAGGAACCGTACACGCACCTTT